GTATGCATCAAAAGATGCATGTACGGCCCCTAAAGGATACAATTTGATCCTAATTAACCGCCTTTATCGGCAAAGACTCCTTTTTTTAGGCCAAGACTTGGAACAGGAGATTGCAAATACCATCATCGGTCTTATGATATATCTCAGTATAGAAGATCCTTACTGGAATCAAACCTTGTATATAAACTCTGTTGGCGGATTGGTATTTCCCGGACTGGCTGTTTATGATACTATTAACTTTGTGCCACCAGACGTAAAGACAGTATGCCTGGGAATAGCCGCTTCGATGGCATCCGTTATCCTGATCGGAGGAACTGTTACAGAACGTTGCGCATTCCCTCACGCTTGGCGCCAATGAGTTTCGTTTTTTATTTGAAAGAAAAAAGAAGACTATGCCTTCGCCATATGAAATATGAATATTAAGTAATAATAGCATGGCACTTTGAATTCGATACGAGAAAACTTTTTTGTTTTTTTTTTTCAAAACATTAGATTATGTATCGAAAGAGTAGTATGAAATTGGGGCATCCCCAATTGAATCTTATCTATCGGGGACCCTTTTAAGCGTACCAAACCTTTTTGTTTTCACACCAGAAAGCTCTTATCTTAAAAACCTTTCTATCATAAAAGAGTAAAAAAACTTTGGGATTGTTGAATCATAGACGAAAGAAATATATAAAGCAGCGGAGCCATCATAGTATTTTTGAACTTCTTCGAAAGGAAGGGTGGTAAGTGGATCATTTAACGATCTGGGTCTGATAGGCCCCTATTTTCCCTTTCGTCGAGGGAAATACAAAGTAAATTCCATTGTAAAGCCGTATGCAATGTGCAAAAGATGCCCGTACGGTTCTTCAATTCTTTTTTTCTTATTCTTTATCTTCTATTCTAGGCCTTATCGTGGGAGATGAAGATGAAAGAAGACCTTATTATATGTATCATCAGGGTAATGATCCATCAACCTCGTGCGGAGGATTTTGACGACCGGGTGCCGGAAGTTGGTTTGGAAGGGGAGACACTCTTATTTTTGCGCAACTGCGTCATAAACATTTATGTCCAGAGAACAAACAAACCTCCTTGGGTTGTAACTGCTGACCTAGAAAGGGATACCTTTATGTCAGCAACAGAAGCGATAACTTATGGAATTATTGATGGGGTATATGTTTCCGAAGACGAAGATGAAGAATAAAAAAAAAAGGAAGCAGAACCTGACGAAACCAAAAAAGAGGCGGGGACCTCTTGATACACCCCAGGTAATTGAAGATCGCCTATTAACTAATTAACTAACAGAAATAAATAAAAAGTTTGCCCAAACCTTTACCGGATTTCCTTTTCAATTCTATTAATCTAGAGAATAGAAGAAGAAGCTTCCGGTTAGGATGGATCTAAACCAGTCCATTAGGTATACGGTTTAGCATGCCAACTATTAACCAACTTCTTAGAAACTCAAGACAGCCAGTCAGAAAAACCAAGAAAACCCCCGCTCTTAGGGGATGCCCTCAGCGCCGAGGAAGATGTACTAGGGTGTATGTGTGACTCGTTCAGATCATGGACTCGGAAAATCCTTTTCCAGTATCAACGATCAGTACCGGAGAATAGAATGAACTCCATTTACTATCTAACAAAATGGATCCTATCATATTCTTCTCCTGGGTCTGAAATTTATGGTTTTCATTGGTTCAAATCCAATCACCTTCATTTTTAATTTAAGATGAGAAAGAATTCCCCATTGGTAGCAAATGCTTATCCCATTAAGCGGGGGAAATCCTATTTAAAAAGCAGAAAGAGTATACCTCTATTCTTCAAGAACGGACTCAAATGGTCAGCTATCCAGCAAATCTTTCTAATTAAATACCGTTACTGTATAGGTAGATCTCGTTGTGAAAGATCTATTACTGAATAATAGATAGGTAGAGCCGAAGAGTGTGAACTGTACAAGTTACCAATAAAAGAAAGAGGGGGCTCCGGTGTATAGAGGAGACCTAACCGTTTAACAATAAGAAATAACCATAGAAACGATGGAACCCACTATTTCATTATTGACTTCTTTCTATTTACTATTTTTTATTAAGAGGTCCTTTTGGTACTTAGTATCAATATCCTTTTTGATTTCAAGGTGAAATGCCTAGAAAAAATCGTGGTCGGGAAGGTTATCGTAGCAAAAGCCATTGGAATTTTTATTTTATACATAGGAAAAGGGCGTTTTGTTATTAATAAACTAGGAAAGGGAAAAGAATAACTGAAAAAAAAAAATCCATTACCATTAGTTATTCGTCGAAATTTCATTTATTTAATTTAATGACTAGAATTAAGCGAGGCTCTATAGCTCGGAGACGTAGAGCAAAAACACGTTTATTTGCATCAGGCGCTCGAGGAGCTCATTCAAGGCTTACTCGACTTATTGCTCAACAGACAATAAGAGCTTTGGCTTCGTCTCATCGTGATAGAGATAAGAAAAAGAGGGATTTTCGTCGTTTGTGGATCACTCGGATAAATGGAGTAATTCGCCAAAATGTAGTATCTTATAGTTATAGTCAATTAATAACTAATCTGCACAAGGAACAGTTGCTTCTTAATCGTAAAATGCTTGCACAAATAGCTATCTCAAATAGGAATTGTCTTTCCATAATTTCCAGTGCGATTCTAAAATAAGGAGATTGGGATGAATCCACCGAACTCTTTTAATTTCATTAATTAATGGAGTTCTCTGGAGGATGAACTCCGGGAAGGTAGAGTAGAAATCAATTAGGATGAGAAAATAGGAAAATATGATAAATTCGTCAAAATGGGCGAACGCACTCAATATAAAAAAAGGCCTCTTCCCGATAAAAAAGAGGCCTCTTCCCCGATTCTTTTTTTTCTTACGCCACGGAAATCAAATTCGGATTTCAATTTTGATTCAATAGAAGAGTAAGCCTATTTTTTTTTTTTTCTAAAGCCCTTTGTTCTCTTTTTTCTGGCGGCCGACTCCCTTCTTTTTATTTCGAATAGTTTATCACTAGCATGAAAAGGTAACGAAGATAAAATACGAGCTTGTTTTATAGCAAGAGTAAGACGTCGTTGTTGTTTTAAGGTCAATCTATTCACCCGTCTAGATAAGATCTTTCCTTGTTGACTAATAAATCGACCAATTAAACTAATGTTTCTATAATCAATTAGATCCCCCGGTTGGATCGGGGACGGACGCCGCCGAACAGATCGCTTTTTTTTCGAAAGAGGTCGCTTGTTTTTCGAAAGAGGTCCCGTGTTTTTCGAAAGAGGTCGCGTGTTTTTCGAAATAGGTTTCGAAGGAAGCTGCTCGGGTTTCAAAATAGGTTGCGTGTTTTTATCCATCAGTGCTTTCTCCATAGGTTTCGAAGGTGGTTGGTTTCAAAATAGGTTGCGTATTTTTATCCATCGGTGCTTTATCCATAGGTTGCGAAGGAGATTGCTTTCTTATCCAAATATCTCGCTTTATTTTCTTTCTTTTCCAAGTAAAGGGCTTCTTTTTCAAAAGAGGTTGCGTGTTTTTATCTTTATCCAAGAGTGTTCTTTTCAGTATCTCTAGAAATTCTAGCAAAATTTCTTTCATAGGTTGCGTATTTTTATCCATCAGTGCTTTATCCATAGGTTGGGAAGGAGGTTGCTTTCTTTTCTTTCTTTTCCAAGTAAAGGGCTTCTTTTTCAAAAGAAGTTGCTTGTTTTTATCCAAGAGTGCTCTTTTCAGCATCTCTCGAATTTCTCGAATTTCTCGAAATTCTTGAGCATTTTCTTTCATAGGTTGCGTATTTTTATCCATCAGTGCTTTCTCCATAGGTTTCGGTTGCTCGGGTTTCTCCATAGGTTGCGAAGGAGATTGCTTTCTTCTCCAAATATCTCGCTTTATTTTCTTTCTTTTCCAAGTAAAGGGCTTCTTTTTCAAAATAGGTTTCGGTTGCTCGGGTTTGTCCATAGGTTGCGAAGGAGATTGCTTTCTTCTCCAAATATCTCGCTTTATTTTCTTTCTTTTCCAAGTAAAGGGCTTCTTTTTCAAAATAGGTTGCGTGTTTTTATCTTTATCTTTATCCAAGAGTACTCTTTTCAGTATCTCTCGAAATTCTCGAATCTTTTGATTTTCTTTCATATCAAATTGAAGATTCTATTAAAAAAGAGCTTTTCTACCTTTTTTCTTTGGGATCCTATCCCGGATAAAGTTAAAGGAAAGAGTCCCGACCCAGAAAGGGCAGCGATTCAAATCCAAAATTATCCACTACTCTACTCCTTTGCTAATATATATTTCTACAGGACTCTCCTAACTATGGAACAAATCATAAAAAAAAAAAAAAATAGAATTAGAACTACCTACCTGTTTCTTTGGGATCCTATCCCGGATAAAGTAGATAAAGTAAAGAGTCCCGACCCAGAAAGGGCAGCGATTCAAATCCAAAATTATCCACTACTCTACTCCTTTATCTCCCCGTGAATTGTATGTTTGTGACAATAGGGGCAGAATTTTCTCAATTCCAATGTATTGGGTGTATTTTTTGAATTCTTTTGAGTATGATACCTGTAAATGCCCTGGGATTTCGTATTATTATTATTATTAATACGACAATTATTACATTCCAAAGTAACCCTGACTCGCTTATCTTTACCCTTAGCCATACACTTCACTTGTGGTTTTTTGATTCACCCAACCCCTTTCTATTTCCGATCCAAAACAAAGAAAAGGAACGAAAAAAAAAGAAGTTGCTACCTCGAAATCGGATTATGAAAGATTTCGTTGCAATCAAGGTGATAATAAGAAAAAATAAGTAATACAAGGATTTCTAACTCTCTCTATTTCTATTTAGACTTGCAGTCCAGCATTTCGTTTCAAGAATCCTTCTTCCCTAAGAAAAGCACATTTACGCTTTCACTCTATTATTAAGATAATAAGAAAAGGGTAACCTGAAAACGAGTTCTCTTGGGTCGAGCTCCCTTATTTGATTTCTAATTTTTTTCTTTTTCTCTGACTCTTACCACCCGTTCCTATTCTCTTCTATCTCCTTAATAAAGATAAGGGGGGGGGGTTAGTCACAGATATTTGATATTTGACTGTGATTGTATCTCTAATCTTCTTCATCCCTTCCCATATCAATAACTAGAATGAAAAAAAGGGGAATGTTAAAGCATCCGGAAAGAAACGATTAATCTCTATCAATAGACCTGCTAAAGCCCCGAACCATATAGTACTTAGTACCGGCGCCGCGGAGAGATATGTTTTTAGATCTCGCATTTTAAATCCTCCCTTCTAATTATATATTAGAATAAAATTCTAATTGGATGTATCTGTAGTTTCGTATGTATCTGTAGTTAAGGTTCTATTCACAATTCAAATTTTCTTTTTTTTTTTTAATATTCATTCTAGCATTGATGTACTCTCTCTCGCAACATTTTTTTTTTTTCTTTTTATTCATTCTAGCATTGATGTACTCTCTCTCGCAACATTTTCTTTTTTTTTTTTAATATTCATTCTAGCATTGATGTACTCTCTCTCGCAACATTTTCTTTTTTTTTTTTTCTTTTTATTATGAATATATGTTATAGGAGACCAAAGAAACAAATGGAAAGAGAAATTGTCTATTTCAATATCAATAGAGGAAATACAGGTATGGAAAACATTACAGGGATTCTCTAGAATGACACTGTAGACCAATTTGAAAGGGATGTAGCGCAGCTTGGTAGCGCGTTTGTTTTGGGTACAAAATGTCACGGGTTCAAATCCTGTCATCCCTATTACTGCCCCCCCTGAGCAGTAAGGAGAGATCCGTTGAGGTCTATTCCAATTGGACATACATACATAATTGACTATCCTATAGTTTTGATATCTATCCTATATCAAAACTGCGTTGGGGATTACAAAAAGAAAGAACCCTATCTTTTTTCTTTTTTTTTTAAGATAAAAAGAGAAAAAAGCGCTCTTAGTTCAGTTCGGCAGAACACGGGTCTCCAAAACCCGATGTCGTAGGTTCAAATCCTACAGAGCGCGGTTCCATTCTTCGTGGATCAAAAATTAGACTGAAATGAAATGCTTGAAGAGGAATCTGAACTTGACCTCCCGTGGATAAAAGAAAGGAGGAGGTCAGTCAAAAAAAGAAATGCTAATAAATCAAAGGCCCAACCGATCACCGCGTTTGTATTGTAAATAAGCAGTTACAAATAATCCAGCCAAAGTAATAGGAATTAGACCCAAAACGATTCCAAATAGAAAAACTTCAATCATTTCAATTTCGTTGAAGAGGAAAAAAGAGAGGTAATAGTTATCTCTAAATAAGAATCCGTCTTACCCATAAATAGAAATCTCAACGACCAATAATTTACAATTGAGGCGGTACAAAACTCTAGAATCTATGATAGGTAGAGAAAGGTTTCGTTTTCTGAATTCTTCATTGAATTCATTTCAAATAAGTTGTATCTTGCTCAGACCAATAAATAGAGCTGAGGTTATAGTTAAAGCGACGAGTAGAAAACCGAAATAACTAGTTATAGTCAACATGAAGGAATTAAATGAAATCTTTTTTTTTTTCTACATATGTTTAGAAAGCACTTCCCTAAGTTTCCCTTTTGGAAAGAAAGGCGAGAGGATAAGCCAAAATACCAATTGGAAGACTCAGTTCAATTGGTATTTGTTGATTCATCTATCATTATAGTCAAATATGTTATTAACAACAATAGACTAGCAAAGGTATAAAAAGAAATCAATTAAGTATCTGTGATATCCACCCATTCCGTAATTCCGAATCAAGATCTTTTTTTAGCAACTCTTGAGTCAACTCAGATTCAAAGAATAAAAAGGGAAAAAAAGTATGATAAGAACTGTATCATGTAATTTCATTCAAAAAAAGAGATTTTCTTGGAATCTATATAAATATAGAAGAAACTTGGAAAATAATTTGTATTTTTATTTTTGTCTTTTTTTTTTTCGAGGACTATCTACTACTTTACTTTTTACTTGGTAACTAACGAATTCCTAAAAAAAAAAGATCACCAGAATTTTCATTAATTATTAAAAAGCAACCCGTGAGGTTTACACTTTAACCAATCTCCCGTTTCTAGTCCGAAGGCACTAATGGGGGAATCCTTCTACCACAATTACCCGGACTTTTTGAGATTTTCTATTGACTGATACGTGGTTCTACATCGATAAGCAAGAAGAAAACAATAAAGAAATTATCTAGAACTTCATTTCGCCACTGATTGGAATTGCGTTGCTGTGTCAGAAGAAGGATAGCTATACTGATTCGGTAGACTCTAAAAGCACCCTGGGTACAGTATTGGCGATCTCACAAAGGTAGCATTTCAGTGAATTTCCCATTTACTGATCTCATCTTTTACAGAATCGATCCCTTTTTGAATGTACAAGAATACGTGGAGCTCAGCATGTCTGGAAGCACAGGAGAACGTTCTTTTGCTGATATTATTACCAGTATTCGATACTGGGTCATTCATAGCATTACTATACCCTCCCTATTCATTGCGGGTTGGTTATTCGTCAGCACGGGA